TTAATCAAATAAAAAAGCAACTTTGGGATTGCTGAATCACAGACAAATCACAGACAAAAAAATATAATAAATATATAAAGCAACGGAGCCATCATAGTATTTTTAACTCCTCCGAAAGGAAGGGTGGTAAGTTGATCATTTACCGATCGGGGTCTGATCGATCCTATTTTTTCTTTCTTTGATGGAAGGTAAGGATCAATTTTATTGTAGAGCCGTATGCAATGCATAAAAGATGCCCGTACGGTTGTTCGGTTCTATCTTTTTTTTCTTGTTATTCTTTTATCTTCCCCTCATCATGCGAAATAGAGAAACCTTTTATTATCTTATATCATCAGGGTAATGATCCATCAACCCGCCGGTTATTTTTCTGAAGCCCAAACGGGAGAATTTGTCCTGGAAGCGGAAGAACTGCTGAAAATACGTGAAACCCTGACAAGGGTTTATGTACAAAGAACGGGCAAACCCTTATGGGTTGTATCCGAAGACATGGAAAGAGATGTTTTTATGTCAGCAACAGAAGCCCAAGCTTATGGAATTGTTGATCTTGTAGCGGTTGAAGTTGAATGACAATAGCCTAGATTTCGCGTCAATTCGTGATTTGAAATTACCCCTGCCCTGCCGACTTTAATATTCTATGACTTTTATTTACTATTCTATTGAATAAAAGTAATTCATAATCATCCGGTTAGGATCGATCTAAACCAGCCCATTATGTATATGATTCAACATGCCAACTATTAAACAACTTATTAGAAATACAAGACAGCCAATTAGAAATGTCACAAAATCCCCCGCGCTTCGGGGATGCCCTCAGCGTCGAGGAACATGTACTAGGGTGTATGTGCGACTCGTTCAGATCATGAACTAGAACAAAGGAAAGAGAACAATGTTCGAATATCAATGATCAAATAGGATAGAACGGAAAAACGAATTACATTTCCTATTTTAAAATAAGAAAATGGATCATATCCCTTTTATTGTGTATGAAATTTATGGTTTCTATTGGTGTAAATCCACCCACCTCAATTCAAGATGAGAAGCAATTCTCCATTGGTAGCAAATGGTTATCCATTAAGCGGAGGAAATCTTAGTTAACATAGACCTCTCTTGCAAGAACGGACTAAGAGGGTCAGCTACCCAGCCAACCTTCATAATTAAATACCGTTACTGTATAGGTGGAGCTCGTTGTGAAAGACCTATTACTGGATAATTCATGGGTAGAGCCGAAGAATGTGAACTATACAAGTTAGCAATAACATTGATAATAATGAAGTATTGATAATAATGAAGTAAAGGCTCCGGTGTATAGAGAAGACCTCACCGTTTAAGAAGTAACCATAGAAACGATGGAATCCACTATTTCTTTCTCATTGCTATTTTTTTTTATACCCAGTATAGTACAATTTCATATTTCGGGGTGAAATGCCTAGAAAAAAAAATCGTGGTTGGGAAGGTTATAGTAGCCAAAGCCGTTGGAATTTTTAGTTTATACATTGGAAAAATCCGTTTTGTTATTAATATACTAGGAAAGGGCAAAAGAATAACTGAAAGAAAGGAAATCTATTAGTTATTCGTCAAAGTTTCATTTATTCAATGACCAGAATTAGACGGGGATATATCGCTCGGAGACGTAGAACAAAAATTCGTTTATTTGCATCAAGTTTTCGGGGGGCTCATTCAAGACTTACTCGAACTATTACTCAACAAAAAATAAGAGCTTTGGTTTCGGCTCATCGGGATAGGGATAGGCAAAAAAGAAATTTTCGTCGTTTGTGGATCACTCGAATAAATGCAGCAATTCGTGAAAGGGGGGTATGTTATAGTTATAGTAGATTAATAAACGATCTGTACAAGAGACAGTTGCTTCTTAATCGTAAAATACTTGCACAAATAGCTATATCAAATAGGAATTGTCTTTATATGATTTCCAATGAGATCATAAAAGAAGTAGATTGGAAGGAATCCACCGGTTAAACGGAGTTGCCCGGAGAATGAACTCCGGGAAGGTCGAATAAAAATGAATCGAATATGATAAAATATGAGAAAGTAGTTAAAATAAATATGAATCAACACGTTCAATAAAAAAATTTATTCTTCCCAGATTGTTTTTTTTTTCTTACGACACGAGAATGAAATCCCGATTCTTGGATTTTTCGAACAAAATCTCAATCCGTGTTTGAGTTCGGATGGGAATTTCAAATTCAAGTGAAGAAAGAGTAAGCCTATCTTTTTCTGGCTCTAAGACTAGGAGTTCTAGTGGTCAACTCGGTTCTTTCAAATTGTTTCTCATTATTAAGAAAAGGTAACAAAGATAAAATACGAGCTTGTTTTATAGCAATAGTAATTAATCGTTGTTGTTTCAAGGTCAATCTATTCACCCTTCTAGATAATATTTTTCCCTGTTCACTAATAAACCGACTAATTAAACTCATGTTTCTATAATCAATTCGATCCCCCGATTGGATCGGGGGCAAACGCCTACGAAAAGATCGCTTGGATTTAAGAAAAGTTCGCTTGGGTTTATCCATGGTTTGGTTAGTTTATTTCTTATCCCTAAAATCCTATTTCAGCCGTATTTCTAATTAGAATAAATAAATAGGATTTGGTTTGTTTATAATTATCTTTAACTATGTTAAATATATATATATAATGTCATTTTTTCCCTTTCCTTGTAAGGGCGCGGGTGCTCGGCTCGATCTATTTCTTTATCTCCACGTGAATCGTATGTTTGTAACAATATGGACAGAATTTTCTCAACTCCAATCGATTAGGCGTATTGTGCCGGTTCTTTTGAGTAATATATCTGGAAATGCCCTTATTAACATTAACACCGTTTCGAACACAAGCGGCACATTCCAAAAGAACCGGTATTCGCACATCTTTACCCTTGGCCATGAACCTCCTTTGGATTTTTTATTTACTCAACTCTTCCTCTTTCAATCCGAAACGAAGAAGAAGAAAGGAAAGAAAAAACAAACTAGAATTTGTAACTTGCTATCCTCTTATGCAAGATTTCACTACAATCAATATAGGAAATAAGATAGAAAGATTTCGAAACTATATTTCAAATCACAGTATTTCATATAAGTATCTTGTATAATACTCTTTCCCTAGCCTAGAATCACAGTTTGTATTCGACTTCCATAGAAATTGAATACATAGAAATTTCATATTAATTTAATTCCAACCTGAACCCGAGTCTCGCAGCTGTTGAATGCACCTTTATTCTTTCTCTTTCTTCCCTTAATTCTAAAAGGAAAAAAGAGAAAGGGGGGGCTGTAATTGTATCTCTAATCTTCTTTATTCCTTCCCACGTCAATAACTAGAATGAAAAAAAGGGAAACGTCAACGCATCCGGGAAAAAACGATTAATCTCTATCAATAAACCTGCCAAAGAACCGAACCATAGAGTGCTTAGTACTGGTGCCACGGAAAGATATGTTTTTAGATCTCGCATTGAAAAACCTCCTTCATTTTATTGTAATACTAATCTATTGAAATGTACAATCATCCAGTAAATCTTATTTACTTTTCGTTAAATACAGAAAAAAACGTCCTTTTCTTCTCCAATATCCCCCCCCCAAAAAAGACTCATTTATTTTTACTAGGGGTTCCGTTCCATATTTCATATAGATAGAAGTATTTTACTATTATTATATGTTAAATGAGACCAAAAAGACGAAATAAACATAAAAATTCTCTATTTTAATAGAAGAATAACGATGTGGAAAACAAGACAGGAATTCTCTACAATGACACTGTAAACCAATGGAAGGGATGTAGCGCAGCTTGGTAGCGCGTTTGTTTTGGGTACAAAATGTCACGGGTTCAAATCCTGTCATCCCTACCCATTACCGCTCCTTTGAGCAGTAACGAGGGATTTATTGAGATCAATTCACATTAGACATATCATATAGTCATATAGAATTTTTTATTCTTATGATACTATATAGTATACATACAAGATGTATTGGGGTTACAAAGAGAATCCAATCCTTTTCTTTATTTAGAGTCTTATCTTTTATGATAAGAAAGCGCTCTTAGTTCAGTTCGGTAGAACGTGGGTCTCCAAAACCCGATGTCGTAGGTTCAAATCCTACAGAGCGTGATTCGGATCTTCTTCGATCGAATTCGGCTGAAAGACTAACTTGAACAGCAATCTGAATTTGACCTCCTGGGTATTAAAGAAAGTAGGAGGTCAATTAAAAAAAGAGATGTTAATTAATCAAAGGTCCAACTGATCGCCGCGCCTGTATTGTAAATATGCAGTTACAAATAATCCAGCCAAAGTAATAGGAATTAAACCTAACACGATTCCAAATAGAAAAACTTCAATCATTTCAATTTGTTTGAAAGGAGAAAAAAAAGAGGTAATATCTATACCTAAATATTAATCCGAATTACCATGAATCTCAATGACCAAGAATTGGCAATTGACACGGTAAGTAACTATAAATACACAGAAGTTCGCAGAAAGATTTCCGTTTATGAATTGTGCAATTAATTTCAAATAAGTCGTATCTTGCTCAGACCAATAAATAGAGCTGAGGTTACAGTTAAAGCCGCTAGTAGAAAACCGAAATAACTAGTTATGGTAGGCATGAAGGAGCTAAATGAAATATGTTCTTTTTATACATATGTTTATAAAAAAGCACTTACCTGAGTTTCCTTTTTTGCAAAATAGTAGATAAAGAAAAATACCAATTGAAAGTTTTTGATTCATCTATCATTATAGACAGCACTAACAAGGATAAAGTCACAACTGTATAAAAAGAAATTGATTCATCATTTGTAACATCTACCCATACCGCGTTTGCAATCAGCGGATTCATTATTGGGTCATTTTTCAACTCAACTTAGAATTCGTTTCTAAGTTGAGTTGAAAAATGAAATTCTTTTCGAATCATTATGGAATCAAATTCGAATCCTATTTTTATCATTTCTTTTTTTTTTTATCTAATCTATTTTCTATTTTAGAGCGAACAGTAATCTTATCAAAC